GTATATATATATATATATTATATAATATATTAAATAAATTACATTTTATAAACATTATTTAATATAATTTTTTAATTTTTAAATTTAATATAAAAAAATTTCTTATTTATTAATAATCATTTAACTTAATATTAGTAGGAAAGAAATAGAAGAATATATAAAATTTAATAATTTATGTTAAATATTTTATTATAAAAAAAAAAAAAATCTATATGAAAAATTATTATATATAAATAAATTTTTATAGTTTAATAATTTTAATTTAAATTTATTTTACATATAAATTATAGTGTTAATTTTCAATTATTTTAATAATAATTAAATTAAATATTTAATAGTGATTAATATTAAAAATTTAAGAAATTAAGATTTAGTAATTTTTATATTTATTAACAAATTTTGTGCCAGCAGTTGCGGTTAAACAAAAAATAATTTAAATTTTATCAGTATAATAATAAATATTTTAATAATAATAATAGACAATTAATTATTAGGTGAAATTTTAATTAATTAAAAATTTTAAAATATAAATATTATTTAAAAAATTTTTTTTAAAAACTAGGATTAGATACCCTATTATTAAAAATTAATTTATAAATACTAAAATAGTATATAATTATTTATAAAAACTTAAATAATTTGGCGGTATTTTAGTTCATTTAGAGGAATCTGTCTAATAATTGATAATCCACGAATAAATTTACTTAATTATTATATCTTGTATATCGTTGTTAAAAAAATATTTTAGAATAATAATAATATTTAAAAATTTAAAATTAAAATTAATTCAGATCAAGATGCAGATTATAATTAAGAATAAGATGGATTACAATAAATTAATAATTAAATGGATAATATTTTGTAAAAAAAATTGAAAGTGGATTTAAATGTAATTTTATTTAATTTATTAAAATGATTAAAAATTAAGATATGTACATATTGCCCGTCACTTTCATTTTAAAATTGAAATAAGTCGTAACAAAGTAGGGGTACTGGAAAGTGTTCCTAGAAAGAACAAATTAGAGCTTGTATAAGTATTCCATTTACATTGGAAAGAAATTAAATTTAATTAATTTGAGGGGGAAAAATTAATAAAATTTATAAATAATAAAAAAATTTTTAAAAATATTTATGGGGTTAAAGTATTTTTAAAGAAAAAATTAAAAAATTTATAGTAAAATAGTATTGTGGAAGAAATTTGAAATAGATGATGAAAATAAAATTAATTTAAAGTAAATTTAGTTTATTGTATCTTGTGTATCAGAGTTTATAAATAAAGATATTTAAGTAAAATTTTCTCGAATTTTGAAGAGTTAATTAATTAAAAAAGTTAATGTTAAATAATTATTTTTAATAATTAATTGGAAATGAAATGTTAATCGTTTTAAAATATATCTAGTTTTTTTAGAAATAAATTTAATTTAAAATAAAAATTTTTAATTTTTTTTATTTTTAAAAAATTAAAAATTTTTATTTAATATTTTAAGGGATAAGCTTTAAAATAAAATTTTATAATAATTATTTAATAAAATTAAAATTTTAGAATTTAATTATTTAATAAAATTAAAATTTTAGAATTTATATTGTTAGTAAATTATAATTTTTTATAAATAATTTAATTAGAAAAAAAATTTAAGAGTAAAAATTTAATTTTTTATAAAAAAGTAATTTTTAATTTTTTAAAATTAGCTATAATGATAAAATTAGTATATAATTTTTTAACAATAATTATAATTATGAAAAAAAATTATAATAAGGAATTTGGCAAAAATTTATATTCACTTGTTTATCAAAAACATGTCTTTTTGAAAATAATTTAAAGTCTAATCTGCCCACTGATAAAAATATTAAAGGGCTGCAGTATTTTAACTGTACAAAGGTAGCATAATCATTTGTCTCTTAATTGGTGACTTGTATGAAAGATTGGATGAAATATAAACTGTCTCATTATAATTAAGTAAAATTTAATTTTTTAGTAAAAAAGCTAAAATAATTTTAAAAGACGAGAAGACCCTATAGAGTTTTATAATTTTGTTAAGTTTATTAAAATATAAATTTTTAAAATAAAATTAATTTAATTATTTTGTTGGGGTGACAAAAAAATTAAATTAACTTTTTTTTAAAAAAATTACATTAATAAATGAATAAATGATCCATTATTAATGATTATAAGAAAAATTACCTTAGGGATAACAGCGTAATTTTTTTTTTTAGGTCAAATAAGAAAAAAAGTTTGCGACCTCGATGTTGGATTAAGATAAAATTAAAATGCAAAAGTTTTAAATTTTTGATCTGTTCGATCATTAAAATCTTACATGATCTGAGTTCAAACCGGTGTAAGCCAGGTTGGTTTCTATCTTTAGGAAATTAAAATATTTTAGTACGAAAGGATTAAATATTTAAAATAATTTTAATAGAATGAATATTATTAATAAATTTAAAATGTATATAATTTAATAACTATTTTGGCAGAAAAAATGTAATGATTTTAGAAGTCATGAATATATATAGTTCTTATTATATATATATAGTAAGAATGACAAAAAATGATATTATATTATTTGGTTTAAGAATATTAATTATAATTTTAGGTGTATTAGTAAGAGTGGCTTTTTTAACTTTATTAGAACGGAAAGTTTTAGGATACATTCAAATTCGAAAAGGTCCGAATAAAGTAGGAATAGTAGGAATTCTTCAACCTTTTGCTGATGGGGTTAAATTATTTACCAAAGAACAAATTTTTCCTAATTATTCAAATTATATATCATATTATTTTTCTCCAGTAGTAAGATTTATTATTTCTTTAATAGTTTGAATATTAATACCTTATTATTTTAATATAATTAGATTTAATTTAGGATTATTATTTTTTTTATGTTGTATTAGTTTAGGAGTTTATACAGTTATAATTGCTGGGTGATCTTCAAATTCAAATTATACATTATTAGGGGGATTACGAGCAGTAGCTCAAACTATTTCTTATGAAGTTAGATTAACATTAATTATAATATCTAGAGTTATTTTAATTATAGATTTTAATTTTTTAAAATTTTTTTATTTTCAAGAAATTGTATGATTTATTTTTATAATAATACCTTTAGGATTATGTTGGTTATCATCAAGATTAGCTGAAATAAATCGAACACCTTTTGATTTTGCTGAAGGTGAAAGAGAATTAGTTAGAGGGTTTAATTTAGAATATAGAAGAGGAGGATTTGCTTTAATTTTTTTAGCAGAATATTCAAGTATTTTATTTATAAGAATATTATTTATTTTAATTTATATAGGGGGGTATAGATTAAGATTAATATTTTATTTTAAAATAGTAATTATTTCTTTTATTTTTATTTGGATTCGAGGGACTTTACCTCGTTATCGTTATGATAAATTAATGTATTTATCTTGAAAAAGATATTTACCTGTATCTTTAAATTTTTTATTATTTTTTATTAGTTTAAAAATTTTTTTAACTTAAATAATATTTTTAGTATAAATTAATAGAATATTAATTCTTTCTTAAGTTTTCAAAACAAATGCTTTTTACAAGCTCATTAATTAGTTAATTAAAAATTAAATTATCTCAATATAAACTAATTAAAGGATTAATAATAAAAAAAGAAAAATAAATGATAGATAATAATTGTCCTGTAAAAATATATGGATCTTCAACAGGTTGTGCTCCAATTCAAGTTAAAAGAAAAATAGTAACAATTATAATTCAAAATAAAATTTGATTAAGAGGATAAAATTGAAGTCCTTGAATTTTTTTTATAAATGTTAAAGGTAAAATAGTTAAAATAAGAATGGATATAATTAAAGCGATAACACCTCCTAGTTTATTTGGGATAGACCGAAGAATAGCATAAGCATATAAAAAATATCATTCAGGTTGAATATGAATAGGAGTAATTAAAGGATTAGCAGGAATAAAATTATCAGGGTCTCTTAATAAGTAAGGATTAGAAAGAATTAAAATAGTTAAAAAAAAAATTAATAAAATAAAACCAATTAAATCTTTAAAAGTAAAATAAGGATGGAATGGAATTTTATCATAATTTCTATTTAAACCTAAAGGATTATTTGATCCTGTTTGATGTAGGAATAATAAATGAATTATTGTTAGTATTAAAATGATAAAAGGGAATAAAAAATGAAAAGAATAAAATCGTGATAATGTAGCATTATCAACAGTAAAATTTCCTCAAATTCAGTTTACTAAAGTTGATCCTAAATAAGGAATAGCAGAAAGAAGATTGGTAATAACTGTAGCTCCTCAAAATGATATTTGACCCCAAGGAAGGACATAACCTATAAATGCTGTTGCTATTAATATAAATAAAATAATAATACCAATTATTCAGGTATAATAAAAATTAAATGATTCATAATAAATTCCTCGTCCAATATGTAAATAAATACAAATAAAAAATAACGAAGCTCCATTAGCATGTAAAATTCGAATTAATCATCCATAATTAACATTTCGACAAATGTAATTTACTCTATAAAATGCTAATTCAATATTAGCAATATAATATATGGATAAAAATAAACCAGTAATAATTTGGATAACTAAGCATAAAGCTAATAAAGATCCAAAATTTCATCATGACGAAATATTAGAAGGAGTAGGTAAATCAATTAAAGAATTATTGATAATTTTAATTAAAGGATGAGATTTACGAAATAAAAAAAAATTATTTGTCATTAGTAGTTAAAAGATCGAAGAGGTCCATAAAAAATATTAGTAATTTTTACTACAGCAATTAAAGTAATAAATAAATAAATAATTATTATGATTATTAGATATAAAATTTGATTATTATATAATTTAGAAATATTAATTTTATTTTCATTATTAAAAAAAATAAATATATTAAATAAATTTTTTATATCATAATTGAAATAAAAATTTAATCAATTTAAATTATATATAAATATAATTCTAAAAAAAAAAATAATTAGAATAAATAAGACAATATAATTTTTGTAAAAAAAATTAAAGTTAAAAAGTTCATTTGAAGCGATTCTAGAAACATAAATAAATAGTACTAAAAGACCTCCTATAAAAACAAGAAATAAAATATAAGAAAATCAATAGGTATAATTAATTAAACCTAAAAGTAAACAAGTTAATAAAGTTTGGGAAAGAATTATGAATCCTATAGAAATTGGATGATTTAAGAAAAATATAATAAATGAAAATAAAATTATTGTTAATGAGATAAATAATTTAATTATAACAAAGAATATTTTAATAAAAAATAATAATTTTGGAGATTATAGATAAAGAAATTCTTTTTCTTTGAAGTTTTTAAAGATATAATCTTATTATTGGTTTACAAAACCAATGTTTTTTTTAAACTATAAAAACTAATGAAAATTTTAAATATAATAGTAGTAATAGTAATATTTAGTATTGGTAATATAATTTTTGTATCTAAAAATAAACATTTATTAATTGTTTTATTAAGATTAGAATTTATTGTTTTAAGAATTTTTTATTTAATAATAATAATTTTTAATTTTATTGAATATGATATATATATATTAATAGTTTTTTTATTATTTTCTGTTTGTGAAGGAGCTTTAGGTTTATCAATTTTAGTATCTATAATTCGAACTCATGGGAATGATTATTTTAAAAGATTTAATTTATTATAAATGATAAAATTTTTATTTATAATATTATTTATAATTCCTTTATGTTTTTTTAATAATATATTTTGGATGGTTCAAATAATATTAATATTAATAATATTTTTATTTATAAATTTATCTATTAATATTAATATTTTTAGAAATTTAGGATATATAATAAGTTGTGACATAATTACTTATGGACTAATTTTATTAAGAATATGAATTTGTATATTAATAATTATAGCAAGAGAAAATTTAAATAAAAGAATATTTTATAATAATTTTTTTTTATTAAATATTTTATTATTAATAATAATATTATATTTAGTTTTTAGAGTTATAAATTTATTTATATTTTATTTTTTTTTTGAAAGAAGATTAATTCCAACTTTAATATTAATTATTGGATGAGGATATCAACCTGAACGTATTCAAGCAGGGATATACTTATTAATATATACTTTATTTGCTTCTTTACCTATATTAATAGGAATTTTTTTTATTTTTTATGATTCGAATTATTTAATTATATATTTTTATAAATTTTTTAATATAGATTATTTTTTATTATATTTATCAATAATTTTAGCTTTTTTAGTTAAAATACCAATATATTTTGTTCATTTATGACTTCCTAAAGCTCATGTTGAAGCTCCAGTATCAGGTTCAATAATTTTGGCAGGAATTATATTAAAATTAGGAGGGTATGGACTTTTACGAATTATAATTCTTTTTCAAAAATTAGGGATAAAATTTAATTTTATTTGAATAACTATTAGTTTATTAGGAGGTTTATATATTAGAATAAATTGTTTTTGTCAAATTGATATAAAATCATTAATTGCTTATTCATCAGTTGCTCATATAAGATTAGTAATTTGTGGAATTATGAGAATAAATTATTGAGGTTTTTTAGGATCTTATATTATAATAATTGGTCATGGTTTATGTTCTTCAGGAATATTTTGCTTAGCTAATATTAATTATGAACGTATTCATAGACGAAGATTGTTAATAAATAAAGGAATAATAAATTTTATACCTTCAATAAGATTATGATGATTTTTATTGATATCCTCAAATATAGCTGCTCCTCCTTCTATAAATTTAATAGGTGAAATTAGATTAATCAATAGAGTAGTTAGATGGTCATGATTATCAATAACTATTTTAATTTTGATTTCTTTTTTTAGAGCTGGTTACAGTTTATATTTATACTCTTATACTCAACATGGGGAATATAATATAAGAATTTATAGATTTTATATAGGAGTTTCGCGAGAATATTTAATATTACTATTACATTGAATACCTTTAAATTTATTAATTTTAAAAATTGATTATTTTTTTATCTGATTTTATTTAAATAATTTAATATAAAATATTGATTTGTGGAGTCAAAAATATGAATTTTTCATTTTAAATTATTAAAAAAATATATTCTATTTGTTTCAAAAGTTTTTTTTTTTTTTTTTTTTTTTCTAGAATAATTATATATATGTATATGATATATTTTATTATAGAAAATATAATTTTATTCCTAGAATGAGAAATTATTTCTTTCAATTCAACAATAATTGTAATATCTATTTTATTAGATTGAATATCATTATTATTTCTAATATTTGTTTTATTAATTTCTTCTTCAGTAATTTATTATAGAAAAAGATACATATCTTCTGAATTAAATTTAAATCGTTTTATTTTATTGGTTTTATTATTTGTTTTTTCTATAGTTTTATTAATTATTAGACCTAATATAATTAGAATTTTTTTAGGTTGGGATGGTTTAGGATTAATTTCTTATTGTTTAGTAATTTACTATCAAAATATTAAATCTTATAATGCTGGAATATTAACTGCTTTATCTAATCGAGTAGGAGATGTTATAATTTTAATAATTATTGCTTGAATAATAAATTATGGAAGTTGAAATTATATTTTTTATCTTAATTTTATAAATAATGATGTAGAAATAAAAATTATTAGTATTTTATTAATTATTGGGGCTATAACAAAGAGAGCTCAAATTCCTTTTAGATCTTGATTACCAGCAGCAATGGCAGCACCTACTCCTGTTTCAGCATTAGTTCATTCTTCAACTTTAGTTACAGCAGGTGTATATTTATTAATTCGATTTAATATTATATTATTGGATATAATATTTTTAAAAATTTTATTAATTTTATCTAGATTAACTATATTTATAGCAGGAATTTCAGCTAATTATGAATTTGATTTAAAAAAAATTATTGCTTTATCTACTTTAAGACAATTAGGATTAATAATAAGAATTTTAAGAATAGGAATGCCAGATTTAGCTTTTTTTCATTTATTAACTCATGCAATATTTAAAGCTTTATTATTTATATGTGCAGGTGTAATTATTCATATAATAAATGATATACAAGATATTCGTTATATGGGTGGTTTAGTATATTATATTCCTTTAACTTCTTTATGTTTAAATATTTCTAATTTGGCTTTATGTGGGATACCTTTTTTAGCGGGATTTTATTCAAAAGATTTAATTTTAGAAATATTTAGAATGAGAAATTTAAATATTATGATTTTTATACTATATTATATTTCAATTGGATTGACAGTATTTTATACAATTCGTTTATTATTTTATTTAATAATTAATGATTATAATTTGATAGTTGTATATAATTTATATGACGAAGATTATATAATATTAAAAAGTATATTTATATTATTATTCATAAGATTAATTGTAGGAAGATCTTTAAGTTGAATAATTTTAAAATATCCTTATATAATTTTTTTATCTTTTCATATAAAAATAATAGTTATTTATGTTAGATTTTTGGGATTTTTTTTAGGATGATTAGTAAGTCAATTAAGAATTTATTCTTTAAATAAATTTTTAATATTTTATAATTTAAGAAATTTTTTATGTTTAATATGATTTATACCTAATTTATCTACTTATGGATTAAATTATTATTTTTTAAAATTAGGACAAAATATTGTTAAAAATATTGATATAGGATGAATAGAAATTTATAGAGGTCAAGGAATATATAATATTTTAAAAAAATATTCTATTTTTTATAATTTTTTTCATTTTAATAATTTTAAGATTTATTTATTTAGATTTATTTTATGAATATTATTAATAATATATTTAATATTAATTTAATATTTAAATAGCTTATACATTTAGAGCATAATATTGAAGATATTAAGGAAATTAATATAAATTTTTAAATATTTATAAAAAAAATAATTATTTTATTTTTACAATGAAAATGTAATGTTTTAAATAAACTATATAAATAATAGAAATATTAATGATTATTAATCACTATATATTAAGTTAGCAGCTTAAATTAGAATATTTCTTAATTGGAATTTTATTCAATAATATCATTAACAGTGATATACCTCTATTTTGGTTTCAATTAAAAATAAGGAGTAATTAACTCTATCTTTTAAGTCGAAATTAAATGCAAAATTGCTTCTTATTTAAGATAAATTAAAATTTAATATTTTTTGAATGCAAATCAAATGTTTTAAATAAACTATAATCCTAATTTGTTCAATTTAATATATTTTGATTTCATTCATGATAAAGGCCAATTAATAAAATTAATAAGAAAAAAAATCTAATCTTTATTATTGAAAAGAAATTTACTAAATAAAAAGAATAAATTAAAGGAAAAATTAAAGCAATTTCAATATCAAAAATTAAAAAAATTACTGTAATTAAAAAAAAATGTAATGAAAAAGGGATACGAGCTGAGGATTTAGGATCAAATCCACATTCAAAAGGAGAATTTTTTTCTCGATCTATAAATGATTTTTTTGAAAGAATTAAAGATATAAATATTATAATATTAGAAATAATAATAATAATTAGTGATATAAATAATAATAATATAATTATTTATATTAAATTAATTAAACTTTTTGATTGGAAGTCAAATATACTAAATATATTATATAAATAAATTAATTTCCTCATCAATAAACAGAAATATATAAAAGTAATCAAATTACATCTACAAAGTGTCAGTATCATGTTGCTGCTTCAAATCCAAAATGATGATTTATAGAAAAGTGAAATTTTAAATGTCGTAGTAAGCAAATGAAGAGGAAAGTTGTTCCAATAATTACATGAAGCCCATGAAATCCAGTTATTATAAAAAAAATGGAACCATAAATTCTATCAGCAATGGAAAAAGGTGCTTCAAAATATTCATAAGTTTGTAAAATAGAAAAATAAATACCTAATATAATAGTAATAAATAATCCTTGAGTTATTTGAGAAAAATTATTTTCTATAATTGCATGATGAGCTCAAGTAATAGTAATTCCTGAAGAAATTAAGATAATAGTATTTAATAGGGGAATTTGAAAAGGATTAAAAGTAACAATTCTTAAAGGAGGTCATATAATTCCAATTTCAATATTTGGGGAAAGGCTTCTATGAAAAAAAGTTCAAAAAAAGGAAATAAAAAAAAATACTTCAGAAATAATAAATAAAATTATTCCTCAACGTAAACCTTTGGAAACTAAAATAGTATGTTTACCTTGAAATGTTCTTTCACGACAAATGTCTCGTCATCATTGATATATTGTTAATAAAATAATAAAGTAACCTAAAATTATTAAGTTTATATTATAATTATAGAATCATTTAATTATACCTGTTATTAAAGTTATAATTCCAATTGAACTTGTTAAAGGTCAAGGACTATAATCTACTAAGTGGAAAGGATGAGTGTTATTTATAGACATTAGTTTACTTCTCTAGAATATAAAGTTCTTAAAACAGAAATTACGTATGATTGAATAACCGCAACTGCTGATTCTAAAATTAATAATAAAATTTGAATAAAAATTAAAAAGATTAAAAAATAAATAGGTATATTAATACTAGTATTACTTAATAATGTTAATAAAAGATGGCCAGCAATTATGTTGGCAGTTAAACGAATAGCTAAAGTTCTTGGGCGGATTACATTTCTAATAGTTTCAATTAATACTATGAATGGTATCAAAATATTTGGTGTTCCTTGAGGAATTAAGTGAATAAATATATGATAAGAGTTATTAATTCATCCATAAAATATAAATCTTAATCATAAAGTTAAGGAAATGGATAAAGAAATAGTTAAATGACTAGTTCTAGTAAAAATATAAGGAAAAAGTCCTAAGAAATTATTGAATAAAATAAAAGAAAATAAGGAAATAAAAATTAATGTAGAACCATTGAAGTTATTATTTCCTAATAATATTTTAAATTCATTATGAAGTTTATTTAAAATGAAATTTCAAAAGATAAATTGTCGGTTAGGAATAATTCAAAAAGCATAAGGAATAAATAAAAATCCAATAAAAGTTCTAATTCAATTTAATTGAAGAAAAAAAATATTAGTAGAAGGATCAAAAATTGAAAATAAATTAGTTATCATTTTCAAAGAAAAATTTTTTTATTTAAAATATTATTATTATTATTATTATTATTTAAAATATTTTTTTTATTTAAGTTAAAAATAAAATAGTTGAAAATATTAAATAAAATAAAAATTAATAAAAAAAAAAATAAAGATAAAATTCAATTAATTGGTATTATTTGAGGAATAAAAGAATATTACAGAAGTAATAATATAAATTTGACATATTTATGTTATAAAATTTAACTAATTCTTTCATTAGAAGTAAATGCTAATTTACTATAGGATGGTTTAAGAGACCAGTACTTGCTTTCAGTCATCTAATGAAGAATAATTATAATTATTAATTCAATTAATAAAATTTTTAATATAAATTCTTTCAATTACGATAGGTATAAAACTATGGTTAGCTCCACAAATTTCTGAGCATTGACCAAAAAAGATTCCTGGACGATTAATGAATAAATTACCTTGATTTAATCGTCCAGGATTAGCATCAATTTTGATTCCTAGAGAAGGAATAGTTCAAGAGTGAATTACATCTGTAGCAGTAACTAAAATTCGAATTTGATTATTTATAGGTAAAATAATACGATTATCAACATCAAGAAGGCGAAAATTTCTTAATTTTTTTTTTTCATAATTAATTATAAAGGAATCAAATTCAATATTATTAAAATCAGAATATTCATAACTTCAATATCATTGATGTCCAATAGATTTTAAAGTAATTAAAGGATTATTAATTTCATCTAATAAATATAATAAACGAAGAGAAGGTAAAGCAATAAAAATTAAAGTAATAGCAGGGATAATTGTTCAGATTAATTCAATCATTTGACCTTCCAATAAAAATCGATTAATATATTTATTAAAAAATAAATTAATTAATAAGTAACTAACTAAAGTAGTAATTATAATTAAAATAATTAAAGTATGATCATGAAAGAAAATAATTTGTTCTATAAGAGGAGAAGATCTATTTTGAAGATTAAGATTTGATCAAGTTGCCATTTCTAAAAAAAGGAAACCCTTTATAAATGGGGTTTAAATCCATTACATATAATCTGTCATATTAGAAATTTCTTAAAATAGGAAGTTCATTATATGAATGTTCTGAAGAAGGTAATTTTTGGAGTCATTCAATAGAAGTTGATATATTTAAAGTAAATAAAATAATACGTTGATTAATTATAGACTCTCAAATAATTATTATTATTATTATTATTGAAAATAAAGAAATATAAGAACCGAAAGAAGAAATAATATTTCATGAAATAAATCTATCAGGATAATCTGAGTAACGACGAGGTATACCGGCTAAGCCTAAGAAATGTTGAGGGAAAAAAGTTAAATTAACTCCAATAAATATAGTAATAAATTGAATTTTTAATAAAAAAGAATTAAGAGAAAAACCAGAAAATAAAGGATATCAATGAATAAAACCACCTATAATAGCAAATACAGCTCCTATTGATAAAACATAATGAAAATGAGCAACAACATAGTAAGTATCATGAAGGATAATATCAATAGAAGAATTTGCTAAGATAACTCCTGTTAAACCTCCAACAGTAAATAAAAATACAAAACCTAATCTTCATAAAGTTGAAGGATTATAATTAATTTGAGTACCATGAAAAGTAGCTAATCAACTAAAAATTTTAATACCTGTTGGGACAGCAATAATTATTGTAGCAGAAGTAAAATAAGCTCGAGTATCAATATCTATACCTACTGTAAATATATGATGAGCTCAAACAATAAATCCTAATAATCCAATAGCTATTATAGCATAAATTATTCCTAAACAACCAAATGTTTCTTTTTTTCCACTTTCTTGAGAAATAATATGAGAAATTATTCCAAATCCTGGTAAAATTAAAATATAAACTTCGGGATGTCCAAAAAATCAAAATAAGTGTTGATATAAAATTGGATCTCCTCCTCCAGCAGGATCAAAGAAGGAAGTATTAAGATTCCGATCGGTAAGTAATATAGTGATTGCTCCTGCAAGAACAGGTAAAGAAAGAAGAAGAAGTAAAGCAGTAATTCTAACTGCTCATACGAATAAAGGTATTTGGTCAAAAAATATATTATTAATGCGTATATTAATAATTGTAGTAATAAAATTAATAGCTCCTAAAATAGAAGAAATTCCAGCTAAATGTAAAGAAAAAATGGCTAAATCAACTGATCTTCCTCTATGAGCAATATTAGAAGAAAGTGGGGGGTACACTGTTCATCCTGTTCCTGCTCCATTTTCGACAATTCTTCTTAAGATTAGAAGTCTTAAAGAAGGGGGTAAAAGTCAAAAACTTATATTATTTATACGAGGAAAAGCTATGTCAGGAGCTCCTAATATTAAAGGAACTAGTCAATTTCCAAATCCACCGATTATAATAGGTATAACTATAAAAAAAATTATGATAAAAGCATGGGCTGTAACAATAGTATTATAAATTTGATCATCTCCAATTAATGAACTTGGATTACCTAATTCTATTCGAATTAGTAAACTTAAGGAAGTACCAATTATTCCTGCTCAGATTCCAAAAATAAAATATAATGTTCCAATATCTTTATGATTAGTTGAATAAAGTCATTTTCGCTAAATAAAATGGCTGAAATAAAAAGCGATAAATTGTAAATTTATTTATGGGAAAAATCTCTTTTATTAAGTCTTATATTCAATAATGATTTAAAATTGCAAATTTTAAGGAGTAATTAATATTTACTAAGGCTTAAAGAATATTTATCTTTTTTTATAATTTTGAAGATTATTAGTTTATATAACTTAAAACCTTACATAAAAAAAAAAGTTCTAAAAATTATACCTAAGATAGAAATTAAATTAAGAATATTAATAAATATTAATTGGTTATTTTTAATAAAAAATTTAAGTCATTTTATTTTAAAATAATTAAATATAATAGAAGAATAAATAATTCGAATATAAATAAATATTATGATTAATCTTATTATAATAAAAATAAAACAAATTATTAATAAATTATTATTAATTAAAAAATTAATAATAATTCATTTAGGGAAAAATCCTAAAAATGGGGGTAAGCCTCTTAAAGATAAAAAATTAATTATTAAAGAGAATTTAATTGAAAAATTTATATTATTAATAAATAATTGATTAATAAAAAATATATTAAATATATTAAATAAAAAACATATAATTCCAGAAAAAAAACAATATAAAATAAAATAAAATAATCATAAATTATTTCTAATTATTAAAGATAACAATATTCATCCTAAATTATTAATTGAAGAAAAAGCTATAATTTTACGAAGAGAAGTTTGATTAAAACCTCCTAGTGTTCCAATAATTACATTTAATAAAGTAATAATTAAAATGAAATTATTATTAATATAATAAGAAAGTAAAATTATTGGGGAAATTTTTTGTCAAGATATTAAAATAAAATAATTAATTCAAGATAATCCTTCTACAATATTAGGGAATCAAAAATGGAATGGGGTAGATCCTATTTTTATTAATATTGATGAATTAATTAAAATTGAAAAAATAAAATTTATTTCAAAATTTTTTATTAGTATTAATTTTATAATAATAGTAAACAAAAAATTAATAGAAGCAATAGATTGAGTAAGAAAATATTTTAAAGCTGCTTCAGAAGATAAAAGATTTATATGATTAGAAATTAAAGGAATAAAACTTAATAAGTTAATTTCTAACCCAATTCAACATCCTAATCAAGAATTAGAAGAAATAGAAATTAAAGTTCTAAAAAATAAGATAAAGTAAAAAAATATTTTATTTGAATTAATATTAAAAAAAATATAAAATAATAAAATAATTGAATTTTTAATTCAATAAATATGAATATATTTTAGTGTAAGAAGCACAATAATTTTTGATATTATTAGATATAGTTTAATTCTATAAAATATAATAAAGATAGAAATACTATTTAATTTATTCTATCAGAATAATCCTTTAATCAGGCACTTTATTATTTTAAAAAAAAGAGTATATCTTTATAGTTGGGGTATGAACCCAAAAGCTTAAATTAGCTTATTTTTAA